ATGCATTTCTACACTATAAATAAAATTAAGTAAGTGGAATAGATAGAACATTGGATCATGCCACATCACTTATCTACGGGATCTTACGGAGCCTGTTCATGCATGACATGATTCGGGTATGATCATGGAAAAGATTCTCCTCAAACGAACCTGCCTATCCTCTGCTACATAGGGGGACTTACGTGGTGGTTGGATGCGGAGACACATTTGGTTATGAATTCCAACGTGGCGGATAAAATCATATATCTGCATGGCCCAATTAATAGTTCAAGTCACACACTCCCATAATCCATCCTCTCTTCGGAAAATCCACTTCAACTATTCGTATCAATTAAGAAATACAATACTTCGTAGTTGAAGAGAAGTATCCAAATAACATGTCTTATTTTTTCAATAATCCATATTTGTAGCAATGAAATAATATTGTTCCTTCCCGATATGATATATGATCAATTACAAATATCTATGATCTGTCTTCTCTATAAAGGACCCGAAATACCTTGCTTACGTATCATTGGAAAGTGCATTAACATAAATACGGCAGTAAGAAGAGGCAATACAAAAGTGTGTAAACTATAAAAACGAGTCAAAGTGGATTGGCCCACACTAGCACTTCCACGTAATAACTCTACCAAAGGCGATCCTATTACAGGAATAGCTTCAGGTACACCTGTCACAATTTTTACTGCCCAATAACCAATTTGGTCCCGAGGTAAGGAATAACCAGTTACACCAAAAGATGCAGTCAATACAGCTAAAACCACACCTGTAACCCAAGTTAATTCGCGGGGTTTTTTAAACCCACCTGTGAGATATACACGAAATACGTGCAGGATCATCATTAGAACCATCATACTTGCTGACCATCGATGAACTGATCGAATTAACCAACCAAAATTGACCTCAGTCATTATGTATTGAACAGAGGAAAAAGCTTCTGTAACGGTTGGACGATAGTAAAAAGTCATAGCAAAACCTGTAGCTACTTGTACTAAAAAACAAGTAAGTGTGATCCCCCCTAAACAATAAAATATGTTGACATGAGGAGGAACATATTTACTAGTTATATCATCCGCAATCGCCTGAATCTCGAGACGTTCCTCAAACCAATCATATACCTTATTGAGATAGGTAATCCAAAGGAATTCCCCCTCTGAGAACCGTATATGAGAATTTCATCTCGTACGGCTCAAGCGGAAACACACAAATACAGATTTCAACGGATATGTAATAGAAAGTTCAAAACTTCTTAGTCACTTGATTCGATTTGCCCCAAAGATACGAAGTAACAAAAATCCGGAATCTCTTCTTTGTGATGGCCAAAAATATCAAGTTGGCTCATCCGTCTTTCTTTATGTTGATCGGTACAGGCCTCTTGAATCTTCTCTTCCCTATTTTTTTATTTGTTATTTGATTTGTTGTTTTTTTGTGCGTAATGCAGATTAATAATAGTTTTACTATTGATAGGAATTCCCTTGTTGAGACCCTATGAATCAATTGAAACCTCAGATTCATACTAGAACCACGATGATTTAATCAAGCAAAGCCTCAAGCTAAACTCAAAGGTTCTCTGAGTAAGAACCGTTTGATGATCACTTATTCAATGAATGGATGTAATGACTCAACAAAATCTAGAGAAACATTTGTCCTTTGTTCAAACTGAAAGAAGAAAAATTGTTTGATTTAGGAAATACCTATTTGAATTTTTTTTGAGTCCGGTTGCGAAGTCTGAATAGTAAATAGTAGGTATGAATCATAGTTCAAATATTTCTTTTCTTGATCTATTCTATATATTCCGTGCTCCAGATACTAGAATAAATATCCGACGAGGTAGAATCATCTTGATAGAGATGACAGGCCCATTTTCTGTATTATCAATAGGATCAATTATAACAAGTCACACACTCATATTCCGGAAATACCGAAACAAATAAATCTCACGGTCGAACTACCAGAATGGTCTAGAAATCCGAGTCTTTCTTAAGTAAAGTAATTTTTTTGATTGAAAAACGAGGACTTTCTAGTTTTTATGAACCTAACTCATTGAAATTCCATCCAATAAAACGGAAGAATTATAAATTTCCAAAATAATAGATAGGAATATCGCAAATAGAGCCATTGCGACCCCCATAAGTGGTGTAGTCCCCCAGCCCGGTGCTACTTTACCATATTCCGAATTCAATGGTTTCAATAAATTCCCTACAGTAGTTCGTCTTGGCCCAGATCTAGAACTACCCTCAACGGTTTGTGTAGCCATAAAATACTATTCATTGGTTGAGATCTGTTGACTTTGTATACCATTCCGTTGTAGTTGTAAATAAACGATCTTATCGTAGATCCATTGTGATCTTGAAATTATCTAAAAATGGAAACAGCAACCCTAGTCGCCATCTCCATATCTGGTTTACTTGTAAGCTTTACTGGGTACGCCTTATATACCGCTTTTGGGCAACCCTCTCAACAACTAAGAGATCCATTCGAAGAACACGGGGACTAGTTGAAGTAATGAGTCTCCCATATTGGGAGGCTCATTACTTCAATTGAGATAATGAAAAATTATTTCATTTTTTTAGTTTTAGTCGGAACCTTAGGCGGTTCTCGAAAAAAGATAGCGAAAAAAATTATCCCTAAAGTCGAGACTAAAAGGAATGTATAAACCAATGCTTCCATAGATTTGATCGTGGTTTACAATTATAGCTTTCACACCTATTCATTTGGGATCATTTACCATATAAAGAAAAGTAAAGAGTCAAAGAATAAATGGTGATTCAAATCAAGATTTCTCCGGTACCTTATGTCAAATCAAAAAAAAAATAGAGGGGGAGGCGAAAGATACCAGAGCAATGTTGTATCAGACTACTTGTCTCCTTGTAGTTGGATCCCCAAGTTTTTGAAATGCTCCAAATTCCACTTGAGCATCCAAATCTGGATCAATACCAGCAAAAACATCTCTGAACAAGGTTCTAGCACCATGCCAGATGTGTCCAAAAAAGAAGAGCAAAGCAAACGTAGCATGCCCAAAAGTGAACCAACCCCTTGGACTGCTACGAAAAACACCATCGGATTTCAAAGTAGCCCGATCTAATTCAAAAATTTCACCTAATTGGGCACGTCTAGCGTATTTTTTTACAGTAGCAGGATCACCATAACTAACTCCATTGAGTTCGCCACCATAGAACTCGACAGTTACACCTACTTGTTCAACACTATACTTTGATTCTGCCCTTCTAAAAGGAACATCGGCTCTCACAATTCCGTCTCCATCTACTAAAACTACCGGAAATGTTTCAAAAAAAGTAGGCATACGACGTACAAAAAGCTCGCGCCCTTCTTTATCTCTAAAGACGGGGTGTCCTAACCATCCAACAGCTATTCCATCCCCGTTGTCCATTGAGCCTGCTCTGAATAATCCCCCTTTTGCCGGATTATTACCAATGTAATCATAAAAAGCTAATTTTTCGGGAATTTTAGACCAAGCTTCCGATAAACTCAGATTTTCGGCTAGTCCGGCGCTAACTCTTCGATATATTTCTTGCTGAAAGTATCCCTGATCCCACTGATAACGAGTGGGACCAAATAATTCGATTGGGGTAGTTGCTGAACCATACCACATAGTTCCAGCAACAACGAAAGCTGCAAAAAAAACAGCAGCGATACTACTAGAAAGTACAGTTTCAATATTTCCCATACGTAATCCTTTGTATAGACGTTGAGGCGGACGGACACTAAGATGGAATAGACCCGCTAATATGCCCAATGTACCCGCCGCAATATGATGAGAGGCTATTCCTCCCGGAACAAAAGGATCAAAACCTTCCGCGCCCCACGCTGGATTTACAGATTGTACTTTTCCAGTTAGTCCATAAGGATCGGACACCCATATTCCAGGACCATACAAACCTGTTACATGAAATGCGCCAAATCCAAAGCAAGCCACCCCTGAGAGAAATAAATGAATTCCAAAGATCTTGGGCAAATCCAAAGAAGGTTTTCCCGTACGCTCATCACAGAATATTTCTAGATCCCAATACACCCAATGCCAGATAGCTGCCAAGAAGCACAAGCCAGAAAACACAATATGTGCCCCTGCGACACCTTCATAACTCCAAATACCCGGATTCGTTATAGTTCCTCCTGAAATACTCCAACCACCCCACGAATTGGTTATTCCTAAACGAGTCATGAAGGGTATAACGAACATACCTTGTCTCCACATTGGATCAAGAACAGGGTCAGAGGGATCAAAAACCGCTAATTCGTATAGAGCCATCGAACCGGCCCAACCAGAAACTAGAGCTGTATGCATTATATGGACAGAAAGCAATCGACCGGGATCATTCAATACGACAGTATGAACACGATACCAAGGCAAACCCATGGAAATACCCCTTTATCAAAGATAAATAGACACTATGTCACCTTATTTTATCGCATTGGAAAGGACTATACTATGTACCTAAGTACCTAACCTTTTCAGTGGATTCTGTATGAGAAAGAGTTAATATTTATTCCGTTCCATTGAAAATAACGGAACAATTCTGTTCATAAGAACAAAGAGAAGCAGATCTATTCTATACCCGATAAGTACCAATACGCAATGGGAGAATTGGTCCCATTTTGTGGGAACGAATGCATAGATACTTGTTTATCATTCGAACGATCGATTGCTCCGTTCGTTAAAATTTTTCTTTATTCATTCTATCTTACTCTATAAACCTTCCAATCAATCTATCTAGAAAATAGAATAAACAGAAAAAAGGATGAAGACAATAAACCCATTGTTACGTTTCCATATTAAAGTGAAGTATAGTACTTAATTTTTTTTCTTTAATTTAATGCCCATTGGTATTCCAAAAGTACCTTTTCGGAATCCTGGAGAGGAAGATTCAGTTTGGGTTGACGTATAGCGCGACTTGTTAGACATATTGGGTCATATGGGATTTACCCGTTCTCTCCCCCGATCGAGATATCCTCCGTTTCGCCCAAGAAATATTGTATTGAGATTGAGTGAACCATCAATCATTTGGAGCGTGAAGTACAATTCGATCAATTTATATTGGGGATCAATATTATCAATTAGAAGAATTTATGGTTGACTTGGACTGATAAAATAAAGTCTCCAGGCTCCGTTCAGAAAATACCAAATTGGTAACAAATTGATAATATATGTACGATTACCACTTGTATCATAAACGACTCTTATACTTACTATAGGAGCGATCTCAAACTGCCAACCAATGGAGTAGTATGATGAATACATCGAATAGTTTGGAGAAGACATGAAACAAATTGAAAAAGAAATCGTAACAAAAAAAAGTGGTACTGAGATCATTTGCCCTATATGTACAAATAGAATTCGGGTAGATCTTTTCCCGGAGTAGAACAAACATGAACCTAAAAAAATGGAAAGGGCCCATTCAGGAACAATAAAATGACATCGTGATTTGAATCTCGATGAAACAATACATCAATGAGAGGTTAGTTCAATAAGTTCAGTAAATTCTTTTTTTTTTTTTATAGGTAAGGGAACAAAAACTCATCTTATGTTTTTTGAAAAATAGAAGAAGAAAACCCCCTTCATTAGAAAAACAAAAACCTGTTACAGAAAAAAAAGAAATAGAACTGGAATCGACACATTGATTCTTTTTTTTCGCAATTTTTTTTTTGAACCGTATGCATCCAAAGGTGCACGTACGGTTCCTAAGGGAACCAATTTTGTTCTAATCAACCGACTTTATCGAGAAAGATTACTTTTTTTAGGCCAACAAGTTGATAGCGAGATCTCGAATCAACTTGTTGGTCTCATGGTATATCTCAGTATAGAAGATTTTACTAGGGATCTTTATTTATTTATAAACTCTCCCGGCGGATGGGTAATACCAGGAATAGCCATTTATGATACTATGCAATTTGTGCCACCCGATGTGCATACAATATGCATGGGATTAGCCGCTTCAATGGGATCTTTCATTCTGGTCGGAGGAGAAATTACCAAACGTCTAGCATTCCCTCACGCTTGGCGCCAATGAGTTTTTTTATTTGAAAAAAAAAGGAATACTATGCCTTCCCATATTGAATATGAATAATAAGTAATAATAGCATGGCACTTCGAGTTCGATATGAGCAAACCATTATTGTTTTTTTCATAACATGAGATTTTATGTCGAGATAGTAGTATGAAACAGAGGTCATTTCGGATTTGATCTTATGTGTTGGGGGTACATTTCAGCGTCACAAACCATTCTTTTCCACACCAGAATTCTCTTTCTGATATTTATGTTATAAAAGAATAAAGTACAAAAATGAAAAAAAAAAGATCATTTTTTTCCTTATTTGATCGTATCAGAAAGGAACTTTGGTATTGCTAAATCACAGACAAAATAAATATATAAAGCAACGGAACCATCATAGTATTTTTTTTACTCCTACGAAAGGAAGGGTGGTAAATGGATCATTCAACGATCTGGATCGGATGGATTCTATTTCTTTCTTCAATAGAATAGAAGAGAAGAAAAAGAAAATTCCATTGTAGAGCCGTATGCACAAAAGATGCCCGTACGGTTGTACAATTCTATTTTTTCTTATATTTTTTTATCCCTTACTTTAGCCCAATCATGCAAGATAGAAGAACCGTTCATGATGTTATATCAATATCATCAGGGTTATGATTCACCAACCTGCTAGTTCTTTTTATGAAGCACAAGCAGGCGAATTTATCCTGGAAGCGGAAGAACTACTGAAACTTCGCGAAACCCTCACAAAGGTTTATGTACAAAGAACGGGTAATCCTTTATGGGTTGTATCCGAAGACATGGAAAGAGATGTTTTTATGTCAGCAACAGAAGCCCAAGTTCATGGCATTGTTGATCTTGTAGCGGTCGAAAATGAAAATACTAGGAATTTCATGTAAATCCATTTCAAACCATAATTCGAATTTTCTGCGATTTGATATTGAATAGAAAAAAAAATTCATGATCATCAATCATCAGGTTAAGATCGATCTAAACCACCCCATTCCATTCTGGAATTCTATATATACATCCGACATGCCAACTATTAAACAACTTATTAGAAACACAAGACAGCCAATAAGAAATGTCACGAAATCTCCCGCTCTTAGAGGATGTCCTCAGCGTCGAGGAACATGCACTAGGGTGTATGTGCGACTCGTTCAGATCATGAGTTCGAACAAATGAGACAATTTTCCAGTATCAATGACCAGTACCAATGAATAGGATAGATAGAGAAGATCTATCATATACCTATAGTTTGGAATTTATGGTTTACATTGGTGCAAATCCAATCACCTAGATTTGAGATGAAAAGGAATTCTCCATTGGGGGCAAATGATTATCTATTAAGCGGAGGAAATGGTATTATAAGAAGCAAAAAGGGGATACTCCTATTCTTGAAAGAACGGACTAAGAGGGTCAGCTACCTAGCTAACTTTCATAATTAAATGCCGTCACTGTATGAATAACTCTTATTGTGAAAAGAACTATTACTGTATAATTGATGGGTAGAGCCAAAGAGTGTGAACTATACAAGTTAACAATAACATTTGATAAAATAAAAGAAGAGGCTCCGGTGTATAAAGAGGACCTCACCGTTTAAAAAAAAAAGTAACCATAGAAACGATGGAACCCCCTATTTTTTTTTTATTGGTATCGTTAGAATTTCTTATTTCCAGGTGAAATGCCTGGAAGGAATAAAAAATTGTGGTTGGGGAAAGTCATAGTAGCAAAAGCCATTGGAATTTATATTTTATATATCGGAATAATCTATTTGTTATTAATTGACGGGGGGTAAAGGATGACTGAAAGAAGAGAAATCAATTAGTTATTCATTAAGGTTTAATTTGATTCAATGACCAGAGTTAAACGAGGATATACAGCTCGGAAACGTCGAACAAAAATTCGTTTATTTGCATCAACCTTTATTGGGGCTCATTCAAGACTTACTCGAACGACTACTCAACAGAAAATGAGAGCTTTGGTTTCCTCTCATCGAGATAGAGGCAGGCAAAAGAGGGATTTTCGTAGTTTGTGGATCACTCGAATAAATGCAGTAATTCGTGAGAATAAGGTATTCTATAATTATAGTAGATTAATACCAAATCTGTACAAGAAGCAATTGCTTCTTAATCGTAAAATACTTGCGCAAATATCTATATCAAATAAGAATTGTCTTTACATGATTTCCAATAAGATTATCAAATAAAGGATATGATATTCTAAAATATAATACAGAAATGATTGAAATTGAAACAGAATTCCCCGGAGAATGAACTCCGGGAAGATAGAATAAAGAAAATTAAGTAAGATAAGTAATAGGAATGAACGAACATGTTTCAATAAAAAAAAATTTCTTCTTCCCCCACTTTTTTATTTCTTATAACACAAGAAATAAATCGGGATTCTAGGCCTTTTGAACAAAACATCAATCTGAGCTTGAGTTCCGATTGGAGTTTTGAGTCAATTGAGGAGTATGTTTATTTATTTCTGGTTCTAGGACCAGAAGTTCTGGGGATCGACTCGGCTCTCTCAAATTGTTTCTCATTATTAAGAAAAGGTAACAAAGATAAAATACGAGCTTGTTTTATAGCAATAGTAATTAATCGTTGTTGTTTCAAGGTCAATTTATTCACCCGTCTAGATAATATTTTTCCTTGTTCACTAATAAATCGACTAATTAAACTCATGTTTCTATAATCGATTCGATCCCCCGATCCAATTGGGGACAAACGCCTACGAAAGGATCGCTTGTATTTACGAAAAGGTTGTTTGGATTTATCCATGGTTTATTCCTTATCTCTAAAATTCTATTTCTTTATTCATTTCAGATCTGACCAAAATAGGCTTTGATTCACATCGTTTATATTATACATATCATATATAATACACATCATATGCATGTATATATATATATATAAAATATATATAAAATCGGGTTTGGTTTGTATTGTATATATTATGTATATTATATATGTTATATTATATATTATATTATATATTATATATATATGTTTTATATATGTTAAGTTAAATATGTTTAAATATGTATATGTTTAATTTAAATATGTTAACTTAAATATGTAAAGTTCTTCCTCTTCCTGTTCCTTGGAAAGATCGCGCACACGTTCCGTTCCATCTATTTCTTTATTTCCCCATGAATCGTATGCTTGTGACAATAGTGACAAAATTTTCTCAATTCTAATCGACTGGATGTATTGTGTCGATTCTTTTGAGTAATATATCTAGAAATACCCGGCGATTCTTTATTGACACCATTTCGGACACAACTGGTACATTCCAAAATAACTCTGACTCTGACATCTTTACCCTTGGCCATGAACCCCCTTTTGATTTGGATCGACTTAACTTCTTCTATTTTCGACCCGAACTGAAGAAGAATAAAAGAACAAAAAAATCAATAAGAAAATCAATAGAAGTTACTAACTTGAAATTCAATTTTCATTTCTAAAGCTAAAGATTTCGTTGTGTTGTATGTGTTGTAATTATATAATTACAATTAATATTAATAGAGTAATAGTAATAATAAGTAATAGTAATAATAATAGTAATAATTAATAATAAAGTAATAATTAAGTAATACAATTTCTTTCTAACTATCAATTATTCCTATCTTAAATCCCAATATTTCATTTAAGTATCTTCTTTCTATGCTATGATTTCGTGGATCCTGCCCTAGATCTGGATACACATTTCCATTTCTGTTCCCCCAAATTCGATCTTAGATTCACCAGATTTTTGTCGAGGTTCAATACACTTTTTCTTTTTCTTTCCTTCCTATCCTCCTATCCTAAAGAACTGAAAAAAAAAAAAAGGAAGGGGCGAAATTTTAGTCACGTAACGTAGAATTGTATCCCTAATTTTCTTCATTTCTTCGCATATTAATAACTAGAATGAAAAAAAAGGGAATGACAAGGCATCTGGGAATAAACGATTAATTTCTATCAATAGACCTGCTAAAGACCCAAACCATAGAGTAATTAGCACAGGTGCCACGGAGAGATATGTTTTTATATCTCGCATTGAAAATCCTCCTTCTTTATTGTAATACATATATGTATGGTCAGATGTTGTAGTTCAAGATCATTTGTATTTTTTTTTTACTTTACGCGGAATTCCTAACTAAAATAGATATGTACAATGAACCAATAGATGAAATTTTCCTGTCCCTAAAAAAGAAAAAGATGACCCCTTCTTCCTGAGCATTTCCAATAAATTTGTATTCTTTTTTTATACGATACACTTTTATACGATACACCGATAAGATAAATTTAAATTTTTTTTTATACGTTAGGTTTCAGATGTATAAAATTCTTTTATTATATGAAACCAAAAAGAAGAAATGACAAGAAAATTCTATATAGATAGAGGGGAAAATAACAATGTGGAAAACAAGACAGGGATTTTGTACAATGACACTGTACAAGAACTTTAAAAAGGGATGTAGCGCAGCTTGGTAGCGCGTTTGTTTTGGGTACAAAATGTCACGGGTTCAAATCCTGTCATCCCTACCTATTACTTCTCTTATGGGCAGTAACGAGGGATTAATTAAGATCGATTTAAATTGGACATAATCTTTCATTTTTGCATGCTATACGTATGCAAGATATGTTTGGGGGTAAAAAACCCTTTTCTTTACACTACAGTCGTATCTCCTGTAATGTAATAAGAAAGCGCTCTTAGTTCAGTTCGGTAGAACGCGGGTCTCCAAAACCCGATGTCGTAGGTTCAAATCCTGCAGAGCGTGATTCCGTTTATGTTATGTCGAATCACAATAAAAAAACTTAACAAAAAAAAGTTTAATTGAAACTTGAATTTGACCTCCCGCAGGGAGGAGGTCAATCAAAAAAAATAAATGTTACTCAATCAAAGGTCCAACTGATCACCACGTCTGTATTGTAAATATGCAGTTACGAATAATCCTGCCAAAGTAATAGGAATTAGACCTAAGACGATTCCAAATAGAAAAACTTCAATCATATTTCGGTTTTTTGAGGGGATAAAAAGATGGGTAAGATCTATCCCTAAATATTAATCTGAATTATCCGTGAATCTCAATAACCAAGAATTGGCAATTGATGTGGAAAGGAACCATGGAACACCTGGAATCTCAGAGAGATATTCATTTTTATGAATTGTTCATTCAATTCATTTCAAATAAGTCGTATCTTATTCAAACCAATCAATAGAGCTGGGGTTATAGTTAAAGCAGCCAGTAGAAAACCGAAATAACTAGTTATAGTAGGCATGAAAGAGCTAAATTAGATATGTTCTTTTGTTACATATGTTGATAAAACACTTACCTAAGTTTCAATTTTCTCAGATACAACAGTAACGGTAAGAAAAAACCAATTGACAGGATTAGTTTAGTTCAATTGAAAGTTCTTGATTCATCAGCTGTGACATCGATCGGTCCTGTGATTCCGAATCGACAGATTCATTGTGCAATTCGTGAGTTGAGTAAAGTAATAGTAATAAGAATTGTGTCGTGTAACTTCATTCAAAAATGAAATTATATTTAAGTAATTTTTTTAAGTAATTTTGGAATAAAATAAAAAAATTGGATTTGAAAAGAACTTCAATTTTGATCATTTCTTTTCTTTTTCAATAAAAAGGATCTAATCCTTTTTGGGGCGAACGACCTGATATTACCTTTTACTTATTTTTTTTTAGCTCATTGGATTCAGTACATTAATAGGTTGGTTAATTGGCCATAATATCTCGAATGAGAAGAAAAAAAGTGCCCTACGATATATCGAAACGATCTATCAAAAAAAAAAAAAAACCTTTACTTTCATTTTTATTCTTTTTTGGGGGTCCAACTAGATTCAAAGACGAACAACTTCCATTATCCTTTTAGGTTCTATATTCTGTCTTTCCATATCATGGAGTTACATACTTGTAGTTCGGTCAAGAAAGAACCTTTGTTTTGCATCTAATGCAACCCTTGTTGCATCACGAATATTGATTGTTCCAACTATGTTCTCTTTCTTTCATTAAATATTATCTATTCTTGTATTTTGTATTTATTATAGTATATTTATTGTACGACCAACCAATTACTTGAAATGAAATGAAAGATTCGAACAAAAAAACTTTTAACCAAAAAAAGGGTTTATAGATTTCACATATAATTGAAATGTGTGAATATGATAATATCTTTCATGAATTATTAGAACCCATTGATTCATACTTTTCCAAGATCTTTACTTTCTATTACGAAGCCAATAATGGAAACACCTTATAAGGAATTTGAGGAATTTTCTATTGATCTATTGAATAACATACAGTTATGCATAGACAAGGAACAAAAAAAGAAGAAAAGAATTATGTAGTATTTCGGTACCCATCGAGACTGCGTTGCTGTGCTAGAGGAAGGATAGCTATACTGATTCGGTATACTCGAAATACACCTTTGGTACAAAATTGACGATCTCACAAAGATGAAATATCAGTAGTTTTCCATTT